GCTACCGCGAAGGCTATGAACTTAGAAATGGAGAGCAATTTGCAGAAATGACTTTAAATCTTTGTGTACTGACCCCTAATCGAATTGTTTGGGATTCAGAAGTGAAAGAAATCATTTTATCTACAAATAGTGGTCAAATTGGCGTATTACCAAATCATGCTCCTGTTGCTACAGCTGTAGATATAGGGATTTTAAGAATACGCCTTAAGGACCAATGGTTAACGATGGCTCTAATGGGCGGTTTTGCTAGAATAGGCAATAATGAAATCACTGTTTTAGTAAATGATGCGGAAAAAGGTAGTGATATTGATCCACAAGAAGCTCAGCAAACTCTTGAAATAGCGGAAGCTAATTTGAGAAAAGCTGAAGGAAAGAGACAAATAATTGAGGCAAATCTAGCTCTCCGGCGAGCTAGGACAAGAGTAGAGGCTGTCAATGTTATTTCATAACTAGTTGGTGCCTTCAAATAATAAAAAGAAGTTCTTTTTCTAAATCCTATTTTGATTGGATTCTGTCGAGTGAATCCAATCAAGCAGAATCCCGTTTTGATACAACGCAATTCAAAAATGAAATTTAACTAGATTCAATAAAAAAAAAATCTCTAAAAATAGATAGAAGAGCGTGGGGCAAAAAACTTATTAGATGTCGGAGTCAATGGTATCTAATAAGTTCTACCTACTATTGGATTTGAACCAATGACTCCCGCCGTATGAAAGCAATACTCTAACCACTGAGTTAAGTAGGTCATTTATCATCCCAAAGATAACCAAACGGAACCCATCCCATCGATGGATTATAAATATCATATTGCTTATAAGCAATAATAATCTAAGCAATACCACTCAACCACTCACAAATTTAGGATGTTGGATCATAGAATATTCATCTTGACAACAAATTATATACATGATAAAATATGCATCACAAGCACTAAGGGCTATAGCTCAGTTGGTAGAGCACCTCGTTTACACGCGCGCCAATGTTTTTCAGGGGAGTCCATCATACAATCCAAAAAATGGATCTTATTGATAAATCGATGTCTTACTCCATAACTTTACGAGAACAATAGCCTGGCAAAGGGTTCGATTTGAGTGCCCGTTTAGGTACCAAACGGGCCCCATGATTGATTTGAGATAGTGATAAGGTGAATACCAGTACATTCAATGCTAGGCATAATGAGTACAAGGCCCTCAAAAAATATCTTTTCGTCCCATGAACTTGAAGGTGTATGAAGTTTCATATTGGATTTTTTAAGCCGAAGAATAGAGACTTTATTTAACTTAAAACGATCTAGGCCAGAGGCAGACCTACGTCAAGATAACCCCACCCTTGAAACACTTTGGTAGTGCTTCTGAATCAGAATCCCAAATAATGAATCAGAGCACGTGGAGCCATCCCCTTATCTTATTTTTCTGTCAAGAAAAAATATGGCGGATTGGCTGATATTTCTATCAGTTAATGAAAGAGCCCAATGCAAAAAAAATGCATGTTGGGTCTTTGAAACAGTTCAGATCATTTTGATAATAATAAGTTTGATCTGTTTTACCGAGAAGGTCTACGGTTCGAGTCCGTATAGCCCTAGAGCCCCATAAAATGAATAAAATCCAAATTTGAAATAAAAAATTGTATAATTTTCATTTCTTCATTCTTGTTTGTTGCTTGTAACTGACCGGTTGGTTCATCCAAACCCAATTTGTCCTAGAAACTCACTCACAGGAATCGTTTAAAGCCGAACAGAAAAATGAAAGAAAAACGTATTTCAAGAGATCGAATCGATCCTTTTCCAATCGTGCCAATCGTTGATAAACAAACCAACCCTTCGTCATTAATCTTCGGAGGGAAATTCTCTATGAATTTTCCTGTCCATAATCAAGGGGTTAAGCTAGCCAGACTCCCCTTTTTGGTATATCTAAAAACTAGACCTAGCGAAGCACACCAAAACAAAAAGGGGATGGTCTTCTTTTTCTCTATTCAATCAAGATAAAACCCCACCCTTATTTTCATAAACGGAATATACCAACACTCAAATTAAGATATTCGAAATCCTGAGATGGAAATACCTACCCATTTTCTTCCATTTGAATACTCGTTCTATTCTAAATCACTAAGAAAAAAAACGACAAAAAGACCTCCGATTCTATTCCTAAAAAATCCAAATCTAGAAATCTAATTTTTATAAAAAAAATTTCAAATAATGAAAAGAAGAATTCGATTTTATTTGGAAGTCGCTTTCTTTAGCAAGAATCCTAGGCGAAAACAAGAAAATTTGTCTAAGCGTAACATATAGAGTTATACTAACTAAAGCAATTAAAGAAAATGGAAATAAAAAATGCAATAGGCTGGAAATAGGATCCCTGTCAAGTCAGTCGATAAATCTTGAAATGAGATATGCCCCGCAATAATCAAAGGAGACTAGAAGATTTGGTCAAAACAAGAATTTATTTTATTTCGACCAACCAGTTATGGATGACTTTCCAAATTCAATTCGAATCAACCAATC